CCGGCAAATAAAAGACCGGCACACAAAGTAACAAAAAAAAAATTGACTTCATTATTATTATTAGAAATCAAGTTATTGAATATTTTGAATAAATCTCGAAATTCGAAACTCCCTGTTATCCAATAAAAACCTAAAATTCCCAATAATAAACCAAAATCCCCAACACGATTAGTTACAAATGCCTTTTGGCAAGCATTTGCCGCAACAGGCCGTGTGAACCAAAACCCTATTAATAGATACGAACACATTCCGACCAATTCCCAAAAAATATAAATTTGTATCAAATTAGAACTAGTAACTAATCCTAACATAGAAGTACTGAAAAAACTCATATAAGCGAAAAATCTTAAATATCCTTGATCATAAGACATATAATTATCACTATAAACAAGAACCATAATTCCAATAGTAGTGATTAATATTGACATAATAGAAGTAAGTGGGTCGATCAAGTAACCGAATTCTAAAGAAAAATCATTATTGATGGTCCAAGACCATACATATTGATAGATAGAACTGCCATAAATTTGTTGAATAGACAGATTGATCGAAAAAGTAATGACTATACTTAACAATAAAACACTTTGAAAAGCCCACATACGGCGAAGGCTTTTTGTTGCCGATGGAAAAAGAATAAGTCCCACTCCTATTAACATAGGAACTGGAAGTGGAAGAAAAGGTATTATCCACGCATATTGATATGTCTGTTCCATAAAAAAAGTTTTTTTTTCTTAATTAATTATTTCCGATTTACGAGATCCTACCCCCTTTCAATTTCAAAAGGAGTCAATAAAAAAAAATCAAGAGATGTACTAACTTAAATAGAATTTTCGAATTTTATATATTCTTACTTATTCTGAGTCTTTCCAAAATCCTTCAAATATTCAAATAAATAAAGTTACAGTTGGGCAACTGATATGACCAACTTGCTCATAAAGCGAATATTTAGTTATTAACTAGGATTTTTTTTTTAATACCAAAAATGAAATTTATTAATTAGTATTAGATCACTTTAGATTCATAAAGTAAGGATAAAAAATTACATTAAAACATTAAAAAGAGTACTTGATTTTGATATGAATCAATATGATTCATAGGATTAACAAAGGTAAAAGGTTGTACTAATGCAATAAGAACTTGCTTTTTTGTTAGTTTATTCCAAATAATTAACGGGTTTCATTATCAAATTTTTTGATTCTTTTCCATTTTTCTAAAAAATATTTATAGGAAACGCTATAATATCTGACATTTTTTCTAAGATTTATTAGATAAGATCTATTTTTCTATTTATTTATTATTGAAAGGAAAGGGCTTAAAAAAAATTACTAAGATTTCTTTTCTCAAATCATGTATCTTTTAACATATTAATTCATTTAATGACTAGTTTTATTCGAATTTAAAAATGTAATTGGGAGGGGAGTAGTCTTTCCTCAAGTTTGACCAATTAATAGAAAATGAAAAAAATGACAGTTTTCTTTAGTCAATGGGAATGGGATTCTTAAAAAATTTGGTGTATTTTATTCTGTATAACTGAAATGTCGAATACAAAAATGTACAGAGTTCTAAATAAATAGAAGGTCTTTTTTAAATTCTTTGTTCCACTAAATTATCTTTCTATAGTACAACAGCGAATTCTAGAGATATGGATGTGAATCATAAAGAACAGCAAATAAAGATACTAATCAATAAAACGAGTCTTTCTTACGAATATTATATGTATATAGAAAAAATTTTTGCTTAAAAAAATGACATATCATGCTCTTTTTCGAGTAAGCTTTTTTAGAATTTTTGTATATCTCTTAATCTATATTTTTATTATTTTTTTTAAGATAATATTGTCTATCTATAGAATAACTAGATAATGACTAGATTCGTTTTGACCAATAGATGTCTTTCACATCCAACTATAACAACGAGTAACCTCTTCATTTTAAAATGGCAGTTCCAAAAAAACGTACTTCTATATCAAAAAAGCGTATTCGTAAAAATATTTGGAAGGGGAAGGGGTATTGGGCAGCCTTAAAAGCGTTGTCATTGGGGAAATCTCTTTCTACCGGAAACTCAAAAAGTTTTTTTGTGCGACAAAAAAATAAGTCATAAAATAAAATATTTTAAAAGAAAATAGTTGAAGAATCTGAATCGAAAAATCGGTTAATTTCAGAAATTAACAAACCTGTTGTTTGAGGCTAATCAATATGAACTATAAATTGCTTCACTCTTAGGATATGTATAACTTAGGATATGTATAAAAAGAATGCTTTGGTTTAGGGGTTAGTAAATTAGAAAAAACTTTTGAAAAACGAATAAAGACAAGATACAAGGCTTCAGCCTTTTGAGTTTAGTATATTTTCTCTTTTTGGGGTGGGGAGTCTTTTTTCCCCATCAACCTATTTATCACAATTACAAGAATGGAAATTTTTATCTGATTTGAGTAAAAAAGGGTCTAGTTTGTGTTCATTGAGAAAATAAAAAATTTTTCACTCTTAGAAAAGAATCTAAA